TATATTATGCTGGAACCGTTGAATTCATTAGATACCGGTTCCTATATTGAAAAGTGTTTTCTACTATTTGATTTCTTGTCTATTAGATTTCTTTGATCTCTATCGGAGACCAGTATTTGGTCCAATCAGAAATGATTCTATCATTTCTATATCATCTATATCAGAAATTCAATATAGATATATACCGCATAACATATATATTATACTATATAATACATATATATTATTATAATACATATATATTATTATACTTAGATATGCCCATATTTCTATCCGTGCAATTTTGAATACTTGAACGGTCGATTCTTTTTTTTTTTTCATCTTAGCTTTCACCTTTTCGAATGAAACCAGAGGAGTGTTTCATTATGATCTGAATTACACTTTTATCTTTCATTTTATTCTTATCCTTTTCTTAGGGCAGACCCTCTATAACATAACAAAAAAAAGGAAAAGGAAATTTTTAGTATTATTAATTTAATTACTAGCCATAACTAATAAAATGGCTATAAACAATCATTCCGTTAATTTATAATTAGAAGATAATTATAAATTAAATATATAAACAAATTAAAATATTTAAAATATATAATAAAATATCAAAAAAAAATAGTACTATGGAATAGTAAAAAAAAATCTTACTATCTAATTAAGCTAATTAAGATATTGATTATCGATAAACATATATTTGAGAAATAGATCGAACTAAAATATCGCTATATTAATAGGTATGTTCTATAATATTCAAATATCCAATATTTTTGGAAATATTCTTTATATATTTTATTTTATATATTGATTTTTATATAAATCATATTTCTTATGAAATAGCTAAGAATGAACAGTTAATATCTCAGTAGTTTACTAAACTAGTATGTGTGTACAATTTATGTTATGCGAGCCCGCTTAGCTCAGAGGTTAGAGCATCGCATTTGTAATGCGATGGTCATCGGTTCGATTCCGATAGCCGGCTTTTCTCCATTTGTTTGATTTTTTACATAATTTAATTGATAATGTGAAATCAAAGTGAAAAACCTCTTTCCCTTTTCCCAAGGGTCACTGATCTATTTCTATTATTTCGTAGGAACTTCCAATTATGAATAAAAATTGGATTGGAGGAGTTCGGTCTCTGTAGAACAAATCAATTAAGAAAAGAACCCTTAATTTTTATTATTTAAAATTCTTTTTATTTATATAAATTTATATAATACAATTATTTATATACAATAAGGTACGGATATTGATACAATTCCTCTAATTATTTATTCTTTATAATACTTCAGTAAATTTCGCTTAATTTATCATATTTTAGTTTAGTTTTAATTTTGTTTTATGAAATTTCATAAAAAATAAGGAGTCTTTATGTCGCGTTACAGAGGACCTCGTTTCAAAAAAATCCGTCGTCTGGGGGCTTTACCGGGGCTAACTAGTAAAAAGCCTAGAGCCGTAAGCGATCTTAGAAACCAATCGCGCCCCGGCAAAAAATCTCAATATCGTATTCGTTTAGAAGAAAAACAAAAATTGCGCTTTCATTATGGTCTTACAGAACAACAATTACTTAAATACGTTCGGATCGCCGGAAAAGCCAAAGGGTCAACAGGTCAGGTTTTACTACAATTACTTGAAATGCGTTTAGATAACATCCTTTTTCGATTAGGTATGGCTTCGACTATTCCTCAAGCCCGCCAATTAGTTAACCATAGACATATTTTAGTTAATGGTCGTATAGTAGATATACCAAGTTATCGCTGCAAACCCCGAGATATTATTACAGTGAGGGATGAGCAAAAATCTAGGGCTCTGATTCAAAATTATCTTGATTCATCCCCCCGTGAGGAATTACCAAAACATTTGACTCTTCACCCATTCCAATATGAAGGATTAGTCAATCAAATAATAGATAGTAAATGGGTCGGTTTGAAAATAAATGAATTGCTAGTTGTAGAATATTACTCTCGTCAGACTTAACCCTAACTAAAATAACAAGGGTTCGGACAATTTTGCCCCCTCCATTTTGGCTTAAGTAAAGGGACCCGGGGTAAGTAAGGTAAGGGGTTTCATCTGGGGATTTTTCTCTTATTCATGTATCATAGATCGGTAGGGTATTTTCATTCCTTGTCGATTTTGTCCAGTATTTTTCGTACCACAGAAATTCGGGGTAGGGATAGAGAATCTATATCAAAGAAAAGAAAGGTCTAACTGTTGGAGTATCCATTCTTATTTGATGCATTGCAGTCAGTAACATTGGTGAATTAGTTGACGAGTACGGAAAGAGAGGGATTCGAACCCTCGGTAAACAAAAGTCTACATAGCAGTTCCAATGCTACGCCTTGAACCACTCGGCCATCTCTCCTACATAATGATTATGGACCAAAAACCGAGTGAATAGTGAGTCATTCATATTATTTTGGATAGGTATGTACATTCAATTTTAACTATATTTAAATTTAACTCTAAAAATAGAAAACTTTTCATCAAAGAAAAACCCTTCCTCCGAGGCTGG